TTAACGAATATATATCCTGATCTGTCTCGATTAATTTGTATGAATATCTATCCGATATATTATTCATGTGTCAGGAACCAGATTTGAACTGGTGACACGAGGATTTTCAGTCCTCTGCTCTACCAACTGAGCTATCCCGACCATTTCCCGTGCATTATCCTAGTAGAGTACTTGTATCTATGTCAATTAAAGGGACTAAATCTAAATTCTAAATAAAGTAAAGTATTAAATTTAAATAAAGTAAAGTATTAAAAAATTTTATCTAATAAATGTAAGGATAATGATATGAAATGTGAATGATTCAATAATAGAGATTCCTTGCCCATATATGTTCATTTGTACAGGTATCGTATCTATCCAAATTGGGATAAGATCCAAAGATTTCTCCTCGGATCCATTTGTGAAAGAGTAGAGTGAATGAGAAAGAAAGATAGTGAATTTTGTTTGAACCACTGATGAAAAAAAGAGGATAAATAGTTAGGAAGTAAAATGGACTTTTTGTTGGGGATAGAGGGACTTGAACCCTCACGATTTCTAAAGTCGACGGATTTTCCTCTTACTATAAATTTCATTGTTGTCGGTATTGACATGTAGAACGGGACTCTCTCTTTATTCTCGTCCGATTAATCAGTTTTTCAAAAGATCTATCAAACTCTGGAATGAATGATTTGATCACTGAATATTCGATTCTTCCTTCAACTTCGATTGGAATGGATTCACAATAACTCTGAATTTTTTCTTTCATATATATATATTCGATAGATTCGGGTCGTGATTAATCGTTTGATATGTTAGTATGTATACGTACGTATTAGATATATTATATAGGGCCGTCCTTTCTGTAATTTCGATAGAGGAATTCTAGCTACCAACACAACGTAGTCAACTCCATTCGTTAGAACAGCTTCCATTGAGTCTCTGCACCTATCCTTTTTTATTCTAGTTTTATAAACCCTTGTTTTCTCAAAATAAGGATTTGGCTCAGGATTGCCCATTTTTAATTCCAGGGTTTCTCTGAATTTGGAAGTTACCACTTAGTAGGTTTCCATACCAAGGCTCAATCCAATCAAGTCCGTAGCGTCTACCAATTTCGCCATATCCCCTTTTGATTTGAGACCAAGATCCAGTTGGAATTCCACCCATCTCTTTCATTTATTTTGGAACCGTTGAATTCATTAGATAATGATTCCCATATCGAAAAAGTGTATGCTGCTATTTGATTTTTTTGGCGATCCTCTATCAGTTTATTTCTATTGGATAAACCTTGTTTCAATCAGAAATGATTCTATCATTGATGTATCCACAATTCAATATGGATAGATATATCCCATATATATATATATGTTTCTCCCTCCCTTTCTTTTTTACAGTGCGATTTGGAATACTGGAACGGTCGATATTCATTCTTCTTTTTTTTTTTTTCGTCCTATCTCTTCCTTTTCCGAATGAAACCAGAAGAATGTCTCATTCTAATTTGGATTGTATCTTTATCCTTATCTTATCTTTATCTTTTCTTAGGACCGATCCGCTCGCTATACGCTATAATTATTGCTATAACTGCTTTACTTTAAGAAATAAATAAATTTTATATTAAGAAATAATTAGATTTTTTATAATCATAATTTATAATTTTCATTAATATATATATATATAATTATATATACATATNCATTAACATATATATATATATACATATTCAAAAATATAAATAGAATGTATAAATATATAAATAAAATGTATAAAATGCATAAAAAAAAGAATAGAATGTATAAATAATAATTAATGTAATTAGTTATAACTAATATAACTAATAATATTAGATATAACTAATATATCTAATGATATATATATATAATGATATAGATATAACAATAGAACTATGAATATGAACTATATAGTTCATATTCAATTAATAGCTAATAGCCCTAAGCTAAGATCCAGCAGTTTCCTGAATTCCTATACACTATTTCTATTTGTTATACTATTTCTATTTCTGTTATGTGAGCCCGCTTAGCTCAGAGGTTAGAGCATCGCATTTGTAATGCGATGGTCATCGGTTCGATTCCGATAGCTGGCTTTTTTTTTCTCTATCGATTTTTCCATGATTGATAATCTCTCCTTTTCTCAAAATGTTGGATCACCGATCTATTATGTCGTGGTAACTTGTAACTATGAATAAAAAATGGATTGGAGCAATTAGATCTCTACAGAACAAATCATAAAACGGAGCCTCAACTTCCTATATATACATATACAAAAAATCCGGATATTAATAGAATTCATTTCATTCTACTTTGTAATACTTCAGTAAATTTAGCTTTGCTTTGTTTATCCTTTAGTTCAGTCTTAATTTAAGATTTATTCTGTAAAATGAAATTTCAATAAAATAAAAAAAGGAGTCTTTATGTCTCGTTATCGAGGACCTCGTTTCAAAAAAATACGCCGTCTGGGGACTTTACCAGGACTAACTAGTAAAAGACCTAAATCCGGAAGTGATCTTAAAACCCAATTGCGTTCTGGGAAAAGATCGCAATATCGTATTCGTCTAGAAGAAAAACAGAAATTGCGTTTTCATTATGGTCTGACGGAGCGACAATTAGTTAGATATGTACATATCGCTGGAAAAGCCAAAGGGTCAACAGGTCAGGTTTTACTACAACTACTTGAAATGCGTTTGGATAACATCCTTTTTCGATTGGGTATGGCTTCGACCATTCCTGGAGCTAGGCAATTAGTTAACCATAGACATATTTTAGTTAATGGTCGTATAGTGGATATACCAAGTTATCGTTGCAAACCCCGAGATATTATTACTACGAAGGATAAACAAAGATCGAAAGCTCTGATTCAAAATTATATTGCTTCACCCCCCCCCGAGGAATTGCCAAAACATTTGACTATTGACTCATTCCAATATAAAGGATTAGTAAATCAAATAATAGATAGTAAATGGATCGGTTTGAAAATAAATGAGTTGTTAGTCGTAGAATATTATTCCCGCCAGACTTGAACCTAACGAAAATAAGAAAGAAAGATTCAGAGAATTTTGCCCTCTTTTCGACGAAGTAAATAGATCTAAGGGCCTTGATCCGCATTTTTCTCATTCACGTATTACAAATAGATCAGCAGTAGGATTTTTTTTTCTTTTTTGTTCTTTCCGATATTTGTATTTTACGTACCGCAGTAATTAGGAATAGAGAATTTCTGAAATAGAGAATTTCTATCAAATAAAAGTCTTATTGCTGGAATAATGGTATCAGTTGTTATTTGATTTGATACATTGTGGTCGGTCACGTTGGTGAATTAACAGAAACGGAAAGAGAGGGATTCGAACCCTCGGTAAACAAAAGCCTACATAGCAGTTCCAATGCTACGCCTTGAACCACTCGGCCATCTCTCCTACATAATCTTATTATTGACCAGAAACCGAGTGAATAGCGAGTCATTCATATTATTGCAGTACAGGTATGACCGATCAATGGTTCCATAGGAATAATTCCTTTCAAATTTCCTATTTCTCAACACCAACTTCTCTCATCAGCTACCCCATGGATCGTCATGTAAACAAAACGGATGGTTACTCTACTCTATTTTATCATGGAATAATTATTCTTTTTCCTCTTTGGATCATAACCAAATCAAAACTTCTCGAGTTATCAAAATCCGTAGTAAAAGAAAGTCCTTGGTTATTCAACTTAGATGAAATCTTAGATGAAATAGTAATAGTTCCGTTCATTGGTATACTATGAAATTGTAATGAAATCCAATCTGATTCAAATATTTCATATCTCTCCTTGTCCAAACAAAATGGGACAATTTGAGCGGAAGGTCCACATTTTTAGAATTAGTCTGTTTTATGTTATTTCGTATTGTACAATTCCTTTGTTTGTGGGATCATTTTCCCCGAAGGGTAATGAAAAGAATTCTAATTATAGATTATAGAAAGGATTGCTAATTATGCCTAGATCTCGGATAAATGTAAATTTTATTGATAAGACCTCTTCAATTGTAGCCAATATTCTATTACGAATAATTCCGACAACTTCAGGAGAAAAAAAGGCATTTACCTATTACAGAGATGGTGCGATTTGATTCTTTTTTCTTCTTTTTTTAGACTTCAGTATTATGAGAAAGATATGTGATTCGGGATAGAAAGAACCAAATTATTGAAATAAACCTACGCTTGGTGAAGGTGAGTTTGAAGATAGAACAATTCCTTCTGTCGTGTATCCTCGATTGATGCAGCCTCGGATGCTTCAATTGTTAATTTGAGTATTGAGCGAAAGGTTACACCTATGGGTTCTATATTGTAGGTCAATCCTATTCCACTAGTACCAATAGGCAGCATAGGGGAAGAAGCACTACACCAAGGAATCAACAATACGAAAACTTTGTTATAAATTTCCCTTTTCCTTATTGGTATCGGGACTAACAAGAATGGTTGGGACAACAAACATCCATCTCGTTCGTACTTTGGATACCCGTATAACCATCAAAGATCGTTGAAGTGACTAATTCCTGAAAATAGGAGGCGTTGAGGACAAAGAAATTGTTGGAGTTACCATTTCCATCTAGCACTAATATGATTGGTGTTAAAAAAACCTCTTGCGGGAAGGCTGGCTAGAGATTTCTTGTAAAAATACCAGCTCCTGTCAGTTCATAATGAGAATAGTTAAATTTTGATTCCATGGATTATTCCCCTTAGTACTATGCACAGAAGGGGGGAGCCGTATGAGATGAAAATCTCACGTACGGTTCTGGAACGGAGATTCTTTGAATAGAATGAACGACCGTAACGGATGTTGGCTCAATCCGAAGGAAATTATGCGGAAGCTTTACAGAATTATTATGAAGCTACGCGACCAGAAATTGATCCCTATGATCGAAGTTATATACTCTATAACATAGGCCTTATACACACAAGCAACGGAGAGCATACAAAGGCTTTGGAATATTATTTCCAGGCACTAGAACGAAACCCATTTTTACCACAAGCTTTT